ATACCGCTGTGCCAGGATATCTTTTCTGTCTCTCCAGGAAAATAGATATCCCCCGAAAATATTTTGAGTTCAATCTTTTTTTTTTTTTTCTCCACTCGGACCAATCCGCTTACTCGGCTTCTTATATTGAAAGTAATTCGCGTATCTACTCCAATGATACTATTGTTCCGTACCATTATGGAAGAAGCTCCGGGTAAGATATGCACTTCCTCGGGAATGAAAAAAAATCGATCTATTTTCATTTTGTATTTTGGCCGAAATTCTTTTGTTCTTCGATACTCAATCAAATCCTCTTTTTTGACGATAGAATCCGCCTCTATAGTCCCATATTTAGTAATTCCCGAACTCTTTCTTCTATATCGAGGATCGTCGAAATAAGCAAGAATACTATTTATACGGAAAAGACCATTTATGGGTATTTCAATCGAGATACCTGAACGGGGTATTAGTTCTTTTTCTTGTTCTTGATTCGATTGTAATGGAATGATGAATCTATTTCTTCGTCTCTTTGCCAATAAATCAGAATTCTCGTCAAGAATAGCGGGGTATATAAAATTACAATGACCCTTACATATGATTCGATCAGGTACTGAATAATCAAGAACCCCCCCCTCCTTTTTACCAGAAGGATCCGACCTAAACAATTTATGTCTCGCTTGATCATCAGTCACTGAAAGGTTAGAAATATATTTTCGTTCGACAGAAAGAGAATGAATATTTATTTGATCTTGATCCTTGTGGAGCGAAAAAGGGACTATACTGGATCTGTGCGGAACTCCTGATAATATCCACAAATGGCTTGTTTTTGGTAAGAGATGAACATTACCATATGTATATTCGGGTGCATGGTACACAGCGGTACTCCAGTGCATTTCTCCCTCTGAGTCAGAATAAATATGTTTTCGGACCCTCTCTTTAAAATTCAAGATGGATGCTTCGGCGCGAATCTCGGCAATGACTTGTTCTGATTCTACATATTGATCATTTTTAACTAAAATCAAACTTTTTGGTGGAATATTCACATTATGTAGAATATCTTGACCCTCAATAGTTACATATAGGTCTATATAACATAGAAAAGCTGGATAGCCGTGACGTGTACGTGTGGGATGAACCAAATGTTCATTGAATTTGATTTTTCCATTATCAGGAGCTCGTACATGTTCCGCCGTACCGCCTGTAAATACTCCACCGGTATGAAAAGTTCTTAATGTTAGTTGAGTCCCGGGTTCCCCAATAGATTGACCCGCAACAATACCTACCGCTTCTCCCAATTCGACCAGGTCGCCATGAGTGGGACTACGGCCATAACATAATCGACAGATCCAAGATGTACTCCTGCAAGTAAAGGGAGTTCTAATGGATATTGATTTTGCTCTAAAGGTTATGAATCGATTAACAAGTCCAATCCCAATATCTTGATTTCGAATGGCAACGCATCGTGAACCCATATATATATTGTCCGCTAATACACGACCAATTAATGTTTGGATAAAAATTCTTTCTGTTATCATCCCATTTTGAAGACTCACAGAAATACCTCGGATGGTGCCACAATCTGTTCTACGTACAACAATGTGTTGAACTACTTCAACAAGTCTGCGCGTGAGGTATCCAGCATCTGATGTTCGTACAGCAGTATCCACAACTCCTTTGCGAGCTCCGTAGCAGGAAATAATATATTCCGTTAAAGAGAGTCCTTCGCGTAAATTGCTTTGAATGGGTAAATCAATCATTTGTCCTTGAGGATCCGACATTAATCCTCTCATACCTACTAATTGATGGACCTGAGATGCATTTCCTCTAGCTCCCGAAAAAGACATTATATGGACTGGGTTAGAAGGATCAGTCATCCTAAAATTAGGATTCATTTGTTGTCGTAAATATTCACTTGTAGCATACCAGATCTCAATGGATTGACGTAATTTTTCTACCGCGTGTACATTCCCATAATGATGGTGTTTTTCCAAAATTAAACTTTGTTGTTCCGCATCTTGTACTAGCCACCCCTTGGAAGGTATTGTTAAAAGATCATCAATTCCTAATGAAATGGATGTAGTAGTGGCTTGCTGGAAACCCAGAGTCTTTACTTGATCCAGGACATGTGATGTATATGCCATTCCAAAGTGATCTATTAATCTGCGAATAAGTCGTTTCATGGCAGTTCCATCTATCGCTTTATTGTGAAAGACTAGATCGGCCCGTTCTGCCATAAGTACCTCGCTATTCAGTTGAGTAGGATTCGACAATGGATTTGAGTCAGTGATTCGAAGACTGCCTTTCCTCGATCTTGATTAGCGGAGAAATTCACGAATTAGAATACTAGTTGAGACGGGGAGACCCGAATCGAATTATCGCGGGTATCATAGAATTTTTTAGCTTAGGTACTATATGAGCAAGCCCGGCAAAACCCTTGTACGGCTTCTTCTATCTCTCGATAAAAAGAAATATGACCAACAGTGGTTCGAATGTCTATACAAAAGATTTCCTTGTTGACATT